AATGAAGTGCCTGATTAAAGGGTTACCTTGATAGGGTAAATAAAGTAACTTTGGTTACCTTCATTATAGCTAATAGAATTGAACTATCTCTAAAAATTTCAAAAACTTTCGTGCCCCATACACCAAACTATATTAATTTAGAAAGATAAGCTAATTAAGCTACTGGGTTCATACCCCATTTATAGAGGTTTTAGCCCTCTTCTCTCTAATGGCTAACAATCCCACTAAATTTCTCTTTTTATTAACATTAATGGGAGGAACATTAATTTCGACATCTGCAAATTCATGATTTGGCGCATGAATAGGCTTAGAAATTAATTTACTATCCTTTATTCCCTTAATAACTAATTCAAAAAATTTATTTTCAACAGAAGCCTCTCTAAAATATTTTTTAGTCCAAGCACTTGCTTCTGCCAGCCTACTTATCACTGTAATTTTAGGGTCTCTAATTTTTAATCCATCTCTTCCTAACCCTAGACATCTAACAATTATTAATACATTAATTAGAGGGGCCCTCCTCCTAAAAATAGGAGCAGCCCCCTTTCATTTCTGATTCCCAGGTGTAATAGAAGGGCTAAACTGATCAAATGGTCTTATACTTTTAACCTGACAAAAAATTGCACCTCTAATGTTGATCTCTTACTCTTTTAAGATAAATACATTCTTTTCATTAATTATTGTGCTTTCAGTCTTAATTGGTTCATTGGGGGGATTTAATCAAACCTCTATCCGAAAAATTTTAGCGTACTCCTCAATCAACCATTTAGGCTGACTATTAGCGGCTATGGCCACTGGAGAAAGCATTTGAACAACTTATTTCTTAGTTTACTCATTCCTTTCATTTGCTATTATTTTCATAATAAATTCATTTAAGCTAAGTCATATTAACCAAATTTTTTCGTTAAATAGTATTAACCCTATCAACAAATTTGCTTTTTTCGTTACTCTCCTTTCGCTAGGAGGACTCCCCCCATTCTTAGGGTTTATACCAAAATGAATCGTTATTCAAAATATGGTAACTTTAGGAAACACCTTCGTTATTACATTAATAGTTGTAACCACACTAATCACTCTTTTCTACTATCTACGAACCACATTCGGAGCTTTTATACTAACTTATAGAGAAACTTTATGAACCAGTCCAACAGTTCTAAATAGACAACTTTATTCTACTTCTTTACTATTAGCAATCTTATCAACCTTAGGATTAAGCATAATTTCATTAATGTATAGAATTTTCTAAACCTCTGCCAACACCTTATAACAAGGCTTTAAGTTAAAAAAAACTAATAGCCTTCAAAGCTATAAATAAAGGCACAAATTCTTTAAGCCTTAGTAGAATTCTACTCCTTTAGAATTGCAGTCTAATATCATTAATGACTATAAAGCCCTCCCTGGTAGAAGAGGTTAACCCTCCTAAATAAATTTACAATCTATTGCCTAAAACTCAGCCATTCTACCGCGACAATGATTATTTTCAACAAACCATAAAGACATTGGAACTCTCTATTTTATTTTCGGAGCTTGATCTGGAATAGTAGGGACATCCCTTAGTTTATTAATCCGAGCTGAATTAGGTCAACCAGGTTCTCTAATTGGGGATGACCAAATCTATAATGTAATTGTTACAGCTCACGCTTTCGTAATAATTTTCTTTATAGTTATGCCAATTATAATTGGAGGATTCGGAAATTGACTAGTACCTCTTATACTTGGAGCCCCTGATATAGCCTTCCCCCGAATAAATAATATAAGTTTTTGATTACTCCCCCCATCACTAACCCTTCTATTAGCTAGTAGCTTAGTAGAAAACGGAGCAGGGACAGGGTGAACAGTTTACCCTCCCCTATCAGCAGGGATTGCCCATGCAGGTTCATCCGTTGATATAGCTATTTTTTCCCTTCATTTAGCTGGGGTATCTTCAATTTTAGGGGCTGTAAATTTTATTACGACTGTAATTAATATGCGTTCGTCTGGGATAACACTAGACCGTATACCTTTATTCGTTTGAGCTGTAGTAATTACTGCCTTATTACTCCTACTATCCCTTCCTGTTTTAGCTGGAGCTATCACTATACTTCTAACTGATCGTAACTTAAATACCTCATTCTTCGACCCCGCTGGAGGGGGAGACCCAATTCTTTACCAACACTTATTCTGATTCTTTGGGCATCCAGAAGTTTATATTTTAATTTTACCAGGGTTTGGTCTAATTTCCCACATTATTAGTCAAGAAAGTGGAAAAAAGGAAGCCTTTGGGTCTTTAGGGATAATTTATGCTATATTATCAATTGGTCTGTTAGGATTTGTTGTATGAGCTCATCACATATTCACAGTAGGAATAGATGTAGACACTCGTGCATATTTCACATCTGCCACAATAATTATTGCGGTACCTACTGGAATTAAAATTTTCAGTTGACTAGCCACTTTACATGGATCACAACTCAATTATAGTCCAGCACTTTTATGGGCACTTGGGTTCGTCTTTTTATTTACCATCGGAGGGCTCACTGGAGTAGTATTAGCTAACTCATCAGTCGATATCATCCTACATGATACTTACTATGTGGTTGCCCATTTCCATTACGTCCTATCAATAGGAGCTGTATTTGCAATTATAGCAGGGTTCATTCAATGATACCCACTATTTACGGGACTTACTATAAATCCTCGATGGTTAAAAATTCAATTTTGTATCATATTCTTAGGAGTTAATTTAACCTTCTTCCCACAACACTTCTTAGGGCTAGCTGGTATACCTCGTCGGTACTCAGATTACCCTGATGCCTACACTACTTGAAATGTTGTTTCTTCTGTCGGGTCTTCAATTTCTTTTATTGGAGTTTTATTCTTCTTATTTATTATTTGAGAAAGTATAATTACTAATCGAATTGCCCTATTCCCCCTCCATATAACTACTTCTATTGAATGATACCAAAATCTACCACCTGCTGAACATAGCTACTCTGAACTACCAATACTTTCTGGGTTCTAATATGGCAGACAAGTGCAATGGATTTAAGCTCCATATATAAAGGCCTATACCTTTTGTTAGAATTAATGGCAACATGAGCAAACCTAAGATTACAAGATAGAGCATCCCCTCTAATAGAACAATTAACCTTTTTCCACGATCACGCAATGTTAATTCTAATTATAATTACTACATTAGTTAGATACCTTCTAGCCACATTATTCTTTAATTTAAATATTAACCGATACCTACTAGAAGGCCAAACAATTGAAGTAATCTGAACTATTCTTCCGGCCGTCACCTTAATTTTCATTGCCCTTCCATCTCTGCGTTTATTATACTTACTAGATGAAGTGAGTAGACCTGCAATTACCCTAAAAACTATCGGGCATCAATGATATTGAAGTTACGAATACTCAGATTTTACACAAGTAGAGTTTGACTCATATATAATCCCTTATAACGAAATAGGCCCTGAAGGTTTTCGCCTACTAGATGTAGACAACCGGGCAGTCCTCCCTATAAATACACAAATTCGTATACTAGTTACTGCAGCTGATGTATTACACTCATGAACAATTCCAGCTTTAGGGGTTAAGGTAGATGCCACCCCAGGCCGTCTAAACCAAACAAGCTTTCTTATAAACCGACCTGGTTTATTCTTCGGACAATGTTCAGAAATTTGTGGCGCAAATCATAGTTTTATACCTATTGTAATTGAAAGTGTACCAACCAACATCTTTATTAACTGAATTACCTCTTTAAGAGAAGCCTCATCAGATGACTGAAAGCAAGTATTGGTCTCTTAAACCATTTTATAGTAAAATAGCACTTACTTCTGGTGAAAGAATTAGTTAAATTTAACTTTAGTATGTCATGCTAAAATTACCAGTTTTAATCTGGTATTCTTTGATTCCTCAAATAGCCCCTATTAGCTGATTAACCCTCTTTATTGCTTTTTCTTTAATTTTATTAATCTTTAATTTTGTAAATTACTATTCCTTTCTCCCTAAATCCCCTGAAATTACTCAAAAAACTATTTCTAGAAACCCAATAAACTGAAAATGATAACTAACTTATTTTCTGTATTTGACCCCTCAACAAGTGTAATAAACCTTTCACTAAATTGAATCAGAACAATTTTAGGATTAACCCTAATCCCAACAGCTTTCTGATTTATGCCATCCCGATACTCCCTAATTTGAAATAAAATTCTCCTGACACTACATAATGAATTTAAAACCCTCCTTGGCCCTACAGGACACCCAGGAAGCTCGTTCATGTTTATTTCCCTATTTTCCCTTATTTTATTTAATAATTTCCTAGGGTTATTCCCCTACGTCTTTACAAGTTCAAGTCACCTAACATTGACACTAGCACTTGCTCTGCCCCTATGACTTAGATTTATAATTTATGGATGAATTAATCATACACAGCATATATTTGCCCATCTAGTACCCCAAGGTACCCCCGCAGTACTAATACCTTTTATGGTATGTATTGAAACTATCAGAAACGTAATTCGCCCAGGAACTTTAGCTGTACGATTAGCCGCAAACATAATTGCAGGTCATCTCCTATTGACCCTTCTAGGGAATACTGGGCCATCCCTATCTTATTCAATTCTATCATTACTAATTATTGCTCAAATTGCCCTACTAGTTCTTGAATCAGCAGTAGCCATTATCCAATCTTATGTATTTGCTGTTCTTAGTACCTTATATTCTAGTGAAGTAAATTAATGTCAACACATGCTAACCATCCATATCATTTAGTCGATCAAAGACCTTGACCCTTAACTGGAGCTATTGGAGCCTTAGTTACTGTATCTGGTCTTCTTAGTTGATTCCATCAATACAGAACAAATTTACTATTTTTAGGGTTAACAATTACTAGTTTAACAATATTTCAATGATGACGAGATGTCACCCGTGAAGGAACTTTTCAAGGACTTCACACATACCCAGTAACTCTAGGGTTACGATGAGGAATAATCTTATTTATTGTTTCTGAAATCTTCTTCTTTCTCTCCTTTTTCTGGGCATTCTTTCATAGTAGTCTTTCCCCAACAACAGAATTAGGATCTATATGACCCCCTGCAGGTATTACCCCCTTCAACCCCCTACAAATTCCCCTCTTAAATACTGCTATTCTTCTAGCCTCTGGGGTAACAGTTACATGAGCTCACCACGGTCTTATAGAAGGTAACCACTCACAAACTCTTCAAGGACTATTCTTTACAGTAGCACTTGGGATTTATTTCTCTATCCTCCAAGCTTACGAATATATTGAAGCACCATTTACTATCTCTGACGCCGTATATGGAGCAACTTTCTATGTAGCCACTGGATTCCATGGACTTCACGTAATTATTGGAACTACCTTTCTTCTTGTCTGTTTAGTTCGACACGCCCTTTCCCACTTCTCTGTGAGACACCACTTCGGGTTTGAAGCAGCCGCATGATATTGACATTTTGTAGATGTTGTTTGATTATTCTTATACATTTCAATCTACTGATGAGGTAGTTAACTTATTTAGTATAACAGTATCTTTGACTTCCAATCAGAAGGACTAAACTTAGTTTAGAATAAGTAATTATAATTATCTCAATTATTGCCTCTATCTTAGCAGCCATCGTTGTCATCGTCATAGGTCTAGCCTCTATTTTATCAAAAAAAACAATTATTGATCGAGAAAAAAGATCTCCTTTTGAATGCGGATTCGACCCTAAAAGCTCCTCTCGACTCCCTTTCTCGTTACGTTTCTTCTTAATCGCTGTAATTTTTCTAATTTTCGATGTAGAAATTGCTCTACTACTACCAATAATTATTATTCTACCTATCTCTAGTCTAACTACATGAATAACAGTAAGATTTTTTTTTCTCCTAATTCTTCTAATTGGTCTTTACCATGAATGAAATCAAGGGGCTCTTGATTGAGCACACTAGGACTGTAGTTAAGTATAACATTTGGTTTGCATCCAAAAAGTATTGAAGTTCAATCTGTCTTAGAATAAGAAGCGATAAATTGCAGTCAGTTTCGACCTGGCCTTAGGTAATTACTACCCCTATTCTAAATTAATTGAAGCCAAAAAGCGGCATATCACTGTTAATGATATAATTGAAATACCTTAGTTTCCAATTAAGGAAATGAGAGGTTCAAGAAGAAGCTGCTAACTTCTTTCTTTAATGGTTAAACTCCATTTACATTTCTATTTATATAGTTTAAACAAAACATTACATTTTCACTGTAAAAATAAAAATTTATTTTTTATAAATACCTAAAGACTAATATAGTCTCTTTAACATCTTCAGTGTCACGCTCTAATATAAGCTATTTAAGTACATTATTAATAAAAATATTAAAATAATTAATCAAAGAATAAATCTAACTAAATAAGTCTTTAAATCATTATTTTGTCACCCCTGATTAAACTTAGACCACTTGCTAACTAATCTATAGATACCTTGAGCGCCAAAATATTCTCTTCAACCATAATCAAATGATTTACTAACCAACCCCCCTAAAACTAAAGGCTGATTACTCACCCCATATGTACTAATAAAAGGCAAAAACCATATAGATCCCATAAAACTTGTAATGAAATGAAGACGCAACCCTTGAAGAGTATATCTTAAAGAAAACTTAGCTAATTCGTAACCAAGTCAACCCCCTAATAATCTTACACTTAAAGCCAAAGTTTTCAAGAAAAAAGGCAAGCAAATTATAGAAGGAGTTGGGAATAAAGCCCAGCTTAATAAACTACCCCCTAATACAGCCATAAATGAGAGTCTTATCATTCTACGAAGCATCACTCATCCCTCATCACTTAAAGGATGAAGACTAAAGGTATTAAAATCCCCACTTATAGAATAATAAACCAACCGTAAAGAATAACAAACTGTTAACCCAGTAGAAAAAAAGTATAAAAAGAATCTAAACAAATTTATATAACTCAAAGAAGCCACCTCTAAAATTAAATCCTTAGAATAAAACCCAGCTAGAAAAGGAGTCCCACATAAAGCTAAATTAGATAAATTAAAACAAGAAGAAGTTAAAGGTATACTCATTACTAAACCACCCATAAACCGAATATCCTGAGAATCCTTTATATTATGAATAATTGCCCCAGCACACATAAATAGCAAGGCCTTAAACAAGGCATGAGTAAGAAGATGAAAAAAAGCTAACTTAGGGAAACCTATAGCTAAAATTCTCATCATTAACCCCAACTGGCTCAATGTAGAGAGAGCAATAATTTTTTTTAAGTCAAATTCAAAATTAGCTCCAAGACCAGCCATAAACATAGTTAAACCTCCAAATAACAATAAAAAAGAACCCAAGCTTGAACCCGCCAACAAAACATTAAAACGAATTAATAAATAAATCCCTGCAGTAACAAGTGTGGACGAATGAACTAATGCAGAAACAGGAGTAGGGGCGGCTATAGCCGCCGGTAACCAAGAAGAAAAAGGAATCTGAGCACTTTTAGTCATAGCAGCTAATAATACTAATCCCCCAATAATTTGTATTTCTAATGTTCTTCTACTACACTCTAAATAAAAAATATAATTTCATCTTCCAAAATTTAATATCCAAGCAATAGCCAACAATAATGCCACATCACCAATACGATTAGATAAAGCTGTAAGTATACCCGCATTATAAGACTTCACATTCTGATAATAAATAACTAATAAGTAAGAAACTAACCCTAAACCATCTCATCCAAGTAGGATTCTAATTAAATTAGGACTAATAATCAGAAACATCATTGATAAAACAAATATCAACACTAATAAAATAAACCGATTTAAGTTTAAGTCTCCTGCCATATACTCCTCTCTATAGAAAATAACCAATGAAGAAATAAATAAAACAAAACCCATAAAAATTAAGGATATTCAATCAAATAAAAAAGTCATCACCACATTTCCTGAATTTATAGCTAAAACTTCCCACTCAATAAAATAAACTTGATCATATATCAAAAAATAAAATCCAATAGTAACTAAACTAAGAGCAATGATTAATAAAACCACAAATCTAATTAAACAAATTGATAAAGACTGTAACACGATCTAAGATAAATAAATTTATATCACTGACACCACAAATCAGTATTTTAGATTAAACTACTTAAATAACTAAAGTCAAAGTATACAAGGTTCACTCTTTAAAATTAATAAATTAAGAGGTAGCCAATGAAGAAATAAAAGTAAATACTCACGAGAATACCCTATAGCACAAGAATAAACCCCTGAATAAATCTTTCCATGTTGACTATAAGAATAAATATATAAGGTATAGGCAGCACTAAAAAAAGATAAAAAACTCAATATTACTATAGTCACCCAAGACCAAGCTACCATTCTATTTAATAAGCTAATTTCACTTAATAAATTTAAAGAAGGAGGAGCAGCTATATTACATGAACTTAACAAAAATCATCACAATGTTATTCTAGGTATAAAATTTATTATCCCCTTATTAATTAATAAACTTCGACTCCCTAACCGCTCATAAGAAATATTTGCTAAACAAAATAAACCCGAAGAACAAAGTCCATGACCAATTATTAAAGTGAATGAACCACAAAACCCTCAATAAGTCATAGTTATTAAACCTCCTAAAACAATACCCATATGAGCTACTGAAGAATAGGCAATCAATGCCTTTAAATCAGTTTGACGAAGACATATTAGTCTAACCAAGACCCCTCCTACAAGTCTAATGCCCACCCATAAAAAATTAAAGCTTAAGCCAGATAAAGACAAAATCTTAAAAACTCGAAGTAACCCATAACCCCCTAGCTTCAATAAAACCCCAGCCAAAATTATAGAACCTGACACTGGAGCTTCAACATGAGCCTTAGGTAATCAAAGATGAACCAAAAATATAGGTATCTTCACTAAAAAAGCAAAAATTAAACATAAATAAAATAGAAAATGTGAAATATTTAAAGAATATAAAAGGGGGATAAACAAAGAATTATTAACCTTATAGATATAAAAAATTCCAACCAATAAAGGTAAAGAAGCTAGAAGAGTGTAAAATAATAAATAAACCCCCGCCTGTAAACGTTCAGGCTGATACCCCCACCCTAAGATTAAAAATAAAGTAGGGATTAAACTTCTTTCAAAAAATAAATAAAATATAAATAAATTTGTAGTGCTAAATGTACAATAAAGTAAAATTAACAATATTAAAACTATAAATAAAAAAAATCCGGAATAATTATTTACCCGCAGAACTGATTCACTAGCCGTAATTATTAATACACAAATTCAAAAACTCAATAAAATTAATCCAAAAGAAATAACATCACATCCTATAAAATAAGATAAATTTCTAAATAATCTTCTTGAAGCCGCCAAACCTATAAAAATAAAAGTTAATAAAAATAAAATTGACTGAACCATTCATCAAGCATTTTGGATAAAACAAAGGGGGATCACAAAAATCAACGCTAATAATAACTTTAACATTGTAAAACTCCAAATGATTGAAAATAATCATTACCATGGGTACGAATTATAGACACCAAAATTGATAAACCCAAAGCCCCCTCACATACAGAAAATGTTAAAAAGACTATAGAGAAAAACAATTCATAATTTATTAAATTTAAATAAATAAACAAAATTAAAAATAAACTTAAAACAATAAATTCTAAACTAAGTAGAGTCAACAATAAATGCTTTCGTTTAGAAACAAAGACCCAAGCCCCAGATAAAAATATAAAAATAGGCAACCCTCAATATAAAGATGTTAACATTAGTTTTAATAGTTTAAAATAAAACATTGGTCTTGTAAATCAAAATTAAGGTTTAACCTTTTAAAACTCAGAGAAAAGGAATACCCCTATCATTAATCCCCAAAACTAATATTTTAATTAAACTATTCTCTGTATTTATCAATTAATTTTCTTATTTTGCAGAATTTTCACCAGAATTGTGTTTACTCAAATAACCCATCCCCTAGCTATAGGATTAATACTTCTACTACAAACAGTAATTATCAGAATTTTAACAGGTATAATTACCCAAAGATTCTGATTCTCATATATTTTATTCCTTGTATTTCTAGGAGGTCTCCTTGTTCTATTTATCTACGTAACCAGCCTAGCTTCTAATGAAATATTTACTCTATCTACTACAGCTCTAACCCCCCTCGCTATTGGACTACCTATCCTAATGCTAGGAGTTTTATTAACTGACTCATCCCTCTTAGTCACAAGAACAAGTAATTTTGAAAGACTAGACATCACTTACACCCCCCTATACCAAGAAGAAGCCACTAATTCCCTAACTAAATTATATAACACCCCAACAAGATTAATCACTCTAACCTTAGTTATATACTTATTCCTAACCTTAATTGCAGTTGTAAAAATTACAAAAATTAATCAAGGACCTCTTCGACAAGGAAACTAATGAACAAACCACTACGAACCAGCCACCCCTTATTTAAAATTGCTAACAGTGCAGTAGTAGATCTACCAACCCCGTCTAATATTTCAACTTGATGAAATTTCGGGTCACTATTAGGATTATGTTTAGTGATCCAAATCGCTACTGGATTATTTTTAGCTATACACTATACTGCTCATATTGACCTAGCTTTTAATAGTGTTGCCCACATTTGCCGAGATGTAAACTATGGGTGACTTTTACGGACCTTACACGCTAACGGTGCCTCATTCTTTTTTATCTGTATCTATTTACATATTGGACGAGGTATATACTACGGATCATATATATTCCTCCATACATGAATAGTAGGAGTAATTATCCTATTTTTAGTAATAGGAACAGCCTTCATAGGGTATGTACTCCCTTGAGGACAAATATCTTTTTGAGGAGCAACAGTTATTACTAATTTACTCTCTGCTGTACCTTACTTAGGGATTGATTTAGTCCAATGAGTTTGAGGTGGGTTTGCCGTTGATAACGCAACCCTTACACGATTCTTCACTTTCCACTTTCTTTTACCTTTCCTAGTAGCCGCTGCTACTATAATTCACTTATTATTTTTACACCAAACTGGATCAAATAACCCCCTAGGGTTAAATAGAGATACAGATAAAATTCCCTTCCATCCCTATTTTACTTTTAAGGATATTGTTGGGTTCCTAGTGCTAATTATAGTATTAACTGTATTAACACTTCTAGACCCCTATCTTCTTGGGGATCCGGATAATTTCACCCCTGCTAACCCCCTAGTAACCCCCGTCCATATCCAACCAGAATGATATTTCTTATTTGCATATGCAATTCTTCGCTCTATCCCAAATAAACTAGGAGGAGTAATCGCCCTAGTTCTATCAATTGCCATCCTAATAATTCTACCATTCACGAATAAAAGTAATTTCCGAGGAACACAGTTTTACCCTATTAACCAAATTATATTTTGATCTCTATTAGTTATCGTAATTCTATTAACATGAATTGGGGCCCGTCCTGTTGAAGACCCGTATGTACTTGTAGGACAAATCCTCACCGTTCTATACTTTTTATATTATATTCTAAACCCAATCGTATTCAAACTTTGAGATAAACTTTTAAACTAGTTAAGAAGCTTTAAGTCAAGCATATGTTTTGAAAACATAAGAAAGAAGTTTAATTCTTCTATTAACTTTTAATAAAAACACTCAGAACCTAAATGAGTCAACGTAAATCATTGACTTGGGTCGAGGCAACAGAATTAATTTAAAAATACTTTAAATCACATAAAATTTACTTGGCCCTCAACAAAATTTCTAATTCCATGTTAAAGCAAGATTTTCCCAACCTGAAATTTCATTATACGAAAAACAATGCACTAAAATAAAATTGAAGTAAAAAATAAAATTAAACCCCCAAATAAAAATAAATAATTTAAAGACAACGGAAGAAAACTTTTTCAAGCCAAATACATTAATTTATCATAACGAAATCGAGGCAATGTACCACGAGCTCAAATAAATATAAATGAAACAAAACTCAACTTAATAAAAAACCCCAATCTATAAATATCACAACCTAAGAAAATAGCACAAAACAATATACTTATGAAAAGAATACTAGCATACTCCGCCAAAAAAATTAAAGCAAAGCCACCTCTTCTATATTCAACATTAAACCCTGACACAAGTTCAGACTCCCCTTCTGCAAAATCAAAAGGAGTTCGATTAGTTTCAGCCAAACAAGAAGCAAATCATCTTAAAGCAAGAGGAAATGTTAAAAATAAAAATCAAATAGACTCTTGGTATTGAGTAAGGCCCACCACTGAATACCCTAAAATTAAAAACACAAAAGATAATAAAATTAAAGCCAAACTCACTTCATAAGAAATTGTTTGAGCTACAGCCCGTAAACCCCCCAACAAAGCATAATTAGAATTAGAAGACCACCCTGCAATTATAACAGTATAAACACCTAAGCTAGTACAAGCAAGAAAAAAAATTAAACCTAAATTAAAAGAATATAATCCTGTCCCATAGGGGATAATTATCCACACAAGTAGAGACAAGAATAAACTAAAAACAGGAGAAAAATAATAAGGAAGATAATTAGATAAAACAGGGTATGTCTGTTCCTTAGTAAAAAGCTTAATGGCGTCACAAAAGGGCTGTGGGATCCCCGCAAACCCGACCTTATTAGGACCCTTACGAATTTGAATATACCCTAAAACCTTACGCTCCAATAAAGTTAAAAAAGCTACCCCAACTAAAACACAAATAACTAAAATTAATCTTCTGATAAGAGGAAGTAATAAATCATATATAAACAAGTTCTATCTGTAAAATTTATTTACATAAATGAATTCTAAATTCATTACACTTATCTGCCAAAATAGAAAACTGTTAATATTAATCAACTTAAAAGAAAAAATTTTCCCAATGCTTGGTCCTTTCGTACTAAAACATCATACTCAATTTAAGGATAGAAACCGACCTGGCTTACACCGGTCTGAACTCAGATCATGTAAGGATTTAAAGGTCGAACAGACCTAAACTTTGAACATCTACACCCAAAATTACCCTTAATCCAACATCGAGGTCGCAACCCTTTTTGTCGATAAGAACTCTCGAAAAAGATTACGCTGTTATCCCTAAGGTAACTTAGTCTTATAATCAATAATAATGGATCAATAAATCACAAATCAGTGGTTAAAGAATAAAAAGAGTTTTATTTATCTTCCTGTCACCCCAACAAAATATTTTTTTAAACTTTGTAAAAAATTAACTAAACAAACAATTTCCTAAAAATATAAAGCTCTATAGGGTCTTCTCGTCCTCTAAAAACATTTAAGCCTTTTAACTTAAAAGTTAAATTCTAATCTCAATTACACCGAGACAGTCAATACCTCGTCCAACCATTCATTCTAGCCTTCAATTAAAAGACTAATGATTATGCTACCTTTGCACGGTCAAAATACCGCGGCCCTTCAAATATTTAATTCAGTGGGCAGGTCAGACTTCAAATTATATTCAAGAAGACATGTTTTTGCTAAACAGGCGAGTATTAATTTGCCTAATTCCTTAATGTAACCTTACACAAGCAATTTAATAAACAATTTTTATACTAATTTCATCATTATCACAATTATTAAAAAATTAAATAAATCGTTCTAATATAAAACTTAAATTTTAAGAAAATTAAATATACAAAAAATTAAATTATAACATCCTTTAATTGATGGCTAATTCTAAGCCTACAAAATCTTTTATTATTCAATAAATTATAAAACCTATTCTGGAGCTTATCCCCCAAAATATTAAGTTTTACTAATAAGATATTTCATAAATTAAATAATTTACCAGTAAAACCCTGAATTAAATTCATTTCTTAGAAAACCAGATATCTTAAAGAACGGATAACGTTTCATTACTAAATAAGTATTATTAATAATTATTCTACATTAACTAAAATACTTATTTAGCTCTCTTTAAATCGGGAAAATACATATAAATGTAAATTTTTTTAATAAACCCTGATACACAAGGTACAGCCAAAGCCTACTTCTACAAAAATAAATTTTCAAACTATTTCAATCAACCTCTCACGATACAATTAACCTACCACAAAAATAATTTTATCTATATTCTATACATAAACTGTTAATACTAAAAATAATTTAATTAATAAATCCTAATTAACAAATAAATAAAGTAAGCTAAGATTTAATCAGAATAAACTGAATTGCACAGTGTATTTTCAGTGTAAATGAAATGCTTAACTAATCAAGCTCTATTCTGACTTTCCAGGTGCACCTTCCGGTACACCTACTATGTTACGACTTATCTCGCCTTAATTAACGAGAGCGACGGGCGATGTGTGCATGTTTTAGAGCTAAAATCAAATTAATTTAATTAAGTCAATTACCATCAAATCCACCTTCAAAAGCTTGTTTCAAAGCCTTATTCGTTATAAATAAATTTATTGTAACCCATCTCCACTTATCCGTAAGCTACACCTTGACCTGACATCATTTATAATAAAAATTTAAGAAAATTAAACCCTTCTTAGGACATTCTGACGACGGCGGTATACAAGCTGATAACAAAAATAAGTAAGGTTTAACGTGGATTATCGATTACGGGACAGGTTCCTCTGAAAAGACTAAAACACCGCCAAATTCTTTGAGTTTCAAGAACATAACTAGTACTACTCAAGTTTATAAATAATTTACATTTAAAATAATAGGGTATCTAATCCTAGTTTATTATTTAAATTTCATAGCCTCTAAAATATTAAGAAAATTATTTAAATTTAAAATTTCACTTAATAAACTTATAATTAACTTTCAAAACTTATAATATATAACTATAAACTAATAAGATTTACTTGCTCCCTCCGTATAACCGCGGCGGCTGGCACGACTTTTGCCGGAACTATAAAATATCGCTAGTTCTAAATTTCTTTAATTAATAATATCAAACACTGCGACTACAATAATCAAGGATAGACCTTTAAGAACTTACCTTAAATCACGCAAAAACTTGCATGTGAAACAAAATTTAAGTAAATTACCAAGTAAGAATAAAACTTTTAATTCTAAACCAAAAGAAATGGGCCTTAAATTACAAAAATCAATTTGTACTTAGACAAAGAAACTTCAATCGTAAACTATTATTTCAAAATAATTTTGATAACTTTATTAAAACCAATGGAACCATTCGCAACTTCCTGCCCCTTTTTCAACTAATTTCACAAAATTCAAACCCTTTGGCTGGCTAGAACTTATTTTTAACTTTTTTTTAAAAAAAAGGTTAGTGAAATTAAATATATTATTTATTCAAATTAAAGAATATTTTTCCGCACTAATAATAAAGTTTTTCATTTTTTTTACTATTAAATGAAAAACTTTATTATAAATAATTTATATATATATAGATATCTATATACTTATATGTAATTTATATATATATAAATATATACATACATATATACATGTATATATTTATATATATATAATAATTATTTAATAAATAATTTAATAATATAAGATTACTTATATTCCAATTAAATTTTAATTAATTTGTATTTTTCTTATTTCTTTAAAATAAACATAATATTTAAGATATGTACTATTAATTAATTAAATATTTATTATAAACCCAAAAAAATTTTTTCCTGAAAAAAAACATGATAATTTTACTTTAAACCTGTTTTTCAAAAAAAAAAAAAATTCAAAATTTTGCTAAAAAACGCCAAAATTTGGCAAAAAAACGCCAAAATTTGGCAAAAAACGCCAAAATTTGGCAAAAAAAATTAATTTTTTTTTAAATTTTTAGAAGTTTTTAAGCATCATAAACCTAAAAAAAAATTTTTTTTTTAAAAATTAATAGCATAATAATTATTATGACTTTTTCTTGCCCCATATGCATTTTAATTTATATTAAATAAAAAAA